ACTAAGATATTCTTTCTATTGAGGAGATCCGTTTTGAGTCATTATCTATATTGAATTCCTGATCAATTGATTTTTTCTATTTTTTTCTTATTTTTCTTATATTTCTTATACATATTTTTACATATTTTATTATATATAATATATTTATACTATAATAAATATATATCTCTTAGTATAAATATATACCTTTACTTTTATTTTATTTAAATTATTTTATCTAAATATTAAATACTTTGTTTAAGTTTAAATTTTAATAGCTATTTTAAAAATTTCTATTATTTATTAGAATATTTCGAATTTCTATTTTAATAATATAATAAAATAATATTTTTTTTATTAAAATAGAATAATATAATAAAATAAATAATAATAATAAAGTTAAATAAGATTAAATAAATAAAAATAAAATGAAAAAAGAAAATAAAGAGAAGAAGGTGGATTTTTATCAATCTTTATTTCACGTGTTACATCACATAACAAATTTTCAATTTGGAATTAGGAGAGATGGCTGAGTGGACTAAAGCGGCGGATTGCTAATCCGTTGTACGAATTATTTGTACCGAGGGTTCGAATCCCTCTCTTTCCGCTTTCTCTGATCACTTGGTATTTTCGAATTCGAAAAGATTCTCATCCCTTGATTTTATCATAGTTAAATGTATGAAACAAATAAGATTATTAAGAATTAATTTAGAAAAAAGCAAAAAAAACTAGAAATTTTTTATTCCTCACGTCCAGGATTGCGTCCTGGATCATTAGATAAGAATCCAAAGATAAAAAGGGAAACAAAGAATATCACTACTGTGTAAACAAAGAGTTTGAGAGTAAGCATTACACAATCTCCAAGATCATTTTTTTTTGAAAAAGGGGAATAGATTGCCTATTTTTTACCACATATACCATTTTTTTTTTGTTTTGACACCCCAAAAAATGAAAAATAAGACGAATTTATTTGTAATAAGATTTTGATTCATTCGTTACCCGAAATTTCTTGTCATATCAATAATTAGGTATTGTGGAGTACCTAATAGTCCATACTCACCGGAAGGTCAGAACGGGGAAAAGGCTGATCCAAATTCATCGCTGCGGTTATTCATTCAATATACAAGAATTTATATTTTTGAATCGAGGGTTCGTAATGTAAGACTTATCTGATCTTATCAATTTTTAGAATTTTTTTTATCGAATACATCATCAATTTAGCAGAGTATTAAAGATTTCATCGAAAACTTACAGTGGCTTGCCAAACAAAGGCTAAGAGAAAAAAGAGTACAGGTATGACAGGCATAACATCTACGATTGGATTGAAAATGGCATAAGCTTCGGGCAATTTGGCGAAGAAAAAACTACTCGAATAAAGGACAGAATTAAGACAGATACCGATTAAACTAAAGATATTAAGCATAACAAGCATTTCGTTCTTGTGGATTAGATAATTTTGAGTTATTTTTATAAGGGAAAAATGAAAAAGGCAGATCAAGAAATCCTTCTTTTTCTTCGGTTCGGACTTTCCCAAATAAAAAATCCCTCCCCCCATTATCATTCTAAAATGAGAATATAAGGAATTCAACTTTCATACAATATCTTAATTGAATTCTATGTAATGATCAATGAATTTTTTTGATTCTATATCTACATGTCTTGAATCCTAGCAACAAAATATCCCATATGTTTTTGTGTATTTGGGTTGGGATTGACGAATAACCAATACCAATATTAGTGTTGATTAATATCGAATAGAAATCAAAATGGGGCGTGGCCAAGCGGTAAGGCAGCGGGTTTTGGTCCCGTTATTCGGAGGTTCGAATCCTTCCGTCCCAGATCGTTTTTCATGAAACGAAAGATGGGATCACACTGCATTCCACATGAAACAATAATTTGTTAAAGGGAAAAATCTTTTCTTATTAATTTTCAGAATGGTTCTAAGAATCATATCTGAGAATTCGTTTGGTTTCTCACAAACGGAATCAAGTGTCAAATGTGGGTAAAATTGAATATCTTTATTTTCATTCAATTCATATGATAGAATATGGGGTTAAATTAAATAAATTCGATCCTTGCTGACCCTTATACGGATAAATACTTATTTATCCATAGATAGAAATATTATATACCGGTTGAACCAATGACTATTCATGATTTTATATTGAATCAATTCCATACCGCTTTGAAATTTCAATTAGAGGAATGTTATGGTAAAACTTCGTTTGAAACGATGTGGTAGAAAGCAACGTGCGACTTGAAGGACATGGTCGGCTGTGGATTTTTACATCCGCCATCTTCTATAGTAATGAAGATGCTCTTGGCTCGACATAGTTTGTTCTGTTCTGCCCGGAACCTAATTTGTGTTGGGTTATAAGTAAATAGTACATGATGAAGCTCGAGAAGAAAGGATTGATTCATTTTTCAAGGGAAAGAATCTAGGGTTAGTGAAAATCAATAAGTTAGACCAACTCTGTAAGTATATCCTCACTATATATAAATTCTAAATCGAAAGGTTCAAATTCAGAACAAGTTTGAAAAGTCAAATTTTCCGAAATTGGTAAAACTATTTCGATGAAAAGTGTATCACAAGGGAATCAATCATTCATATTCTATTTATATAGAAAGAAATAACAAAAAAAGGTATGTTGCTGCCATTTTGAAAGGAATAAGGATCCCCGAGGTAATGTCTAAACCCAATGATTTCACAAAGCAAGGATAAAGGATTCCGAAACAAGGAAACACTATTTTCAATTGTCTCAACAATTGGATCAGACTGAGGAATAAAAATAGATTCGAAATGAGACAAACAAAAGAGTTTAGAGACGGCTCAATAAATGTCTAAGGATTCTCTTGTCAGAATTACCCAACTTGAGTTATGAGTATGAATGAGATTTCTTCCTTTTTCTGTAAGGAAGAAGAAAAAAGTACTCAATTCAAATTATAGTAAAATTCATGATTTTATGGATCCACTTGCTATTATATACAGAAATTGGAATCATTTTTCTCGAGCCGTATGAGGAAAAAACCTCCTATACGTTTCTAGGGGGGGCATTGTTTATTTACATCTATCCCAATGAGCCATCTATCGAATCGTTGCAATTGATGTTCGATTCCGAAGAGAAGGAAGAGATCTTCGAAAAGTAGGTTTTTACAATCCGATAAAGAATCAAACTTATTTAAATGTTCCTGCTATTCTATATTTCCTTGAAAAAGGTGCTCAACCTACAGGAACTGTTTATGATATTTTAAAGAAGGCAGAATTCTTTAAAGAAAGAACTTTGAGTTAATTAAAGGAAAAAACAAAATTATTAAATAAATAAAATAAAGTAGGGAAGGGTAACTAGTATCTATCCTTGTGTAATTATTTCTATTTACACACCATTTTCCTTTTTCTTGCTTTATTCATATTTTGGTGGGGGAATTGAATTTAACAACAAACAAGGGGTTAAGCTTGCTTATCGTACTTTTATTGATTGAATAAACCGGGGATTTTTTATTTACCTTTTCCTTAATTTTTTCCATTCCAATTTCTTATTTATGTTGTGCCAATCCAACACAAGTCTTTATTTTATTTACTTGATTTACTTTCTCAACATTGCTTTTATATTGACAATGGTGTATCGAACAAATATAATTCGATCGTAGATAAATAGGGCTGTTTATCCCCACCCCATATTGATTTTTTTTGTTTCTTTCACTCAAATGATGGGTTTGCCTTGCTGCATTTACTCTCATACAAGATGTATTTTCTTAGGGAAAATCAAAAAAGAATTTGATAAAAAATGGGTGGTCTGCCATAATTTTTACATTTCGATTAGGAATATTTTTAATCCGATCTGCTAACTTTGGTATTTTGTGTTTCTAATTGATCAGAAAATCTTTCTTTTCGATGTGTTGCTAGTTCAATGTTTTGATAGGGTCGTGCAGTGCAATTCAATTGATTTTTATATTTTGATCGTATCTACATATCCTATTTATCCGGGTTGCTAACTCAACGGTAGAGTACTCGGCTTTTAAGTGCGACTATGATCTTTTACACATTTGGATGAAGCAACAAATTCGTCCAGACTATTGGTATAGTCTATAAGACCACGACTGATCCTCAAGGGTAATGAATGGAAAAAACAGCATGTCGTAATAAAATCGAAAATCTAATAAAATAAATTTATTATTTTATTAGATTTTAAATTTTATTAATTTATTTAATTTGAAATGAAAGTCAAAGTTAAAGTAGAACTTTGAGTTTATCCTTACCGGATCATTACAGTTCCAAAAGATTGTTTTGATTTTTGGAAGGGGACAAAAGAAATTCACATTTACAGTTGGGTCTAGTGAATAAATGGATAGAGCTCTATGGCTCCAATTCTGGTAAAATAAAAAGCAACGAGCTTATGTTCTTAATTGGAATGATTACCCGATCTAATTAGACGTTAAAAATGAATTAGTGCCTAATGCGGGAAAGAGTGGGTTCTCCTGTGAGTGAACCATTGATTTTTTCTTTTTTTTTTCAGAATCCTAATTATTCTTTATTATGGATTGTAGACGGATGTGTAGAAGAAACAGTATATTGATAAATAGAATTTATTCCAAAGTCAAAAGAGCGATTGGGTTGCAAAAATAAAGGATTTTTTCTCCTGTTGTAATTATAACGAACATAAACCAATTGGATAGAAAAGGAAGGTAAAAAGATCTGTTGATTGGACTCCCTCTTTCTTTTCCGGGGTATATATTTTTTTCTTACTATACTATATACATAATACAATACATAATACCCTGTTCTGACCATATTGCACTATGTATATATCATTTGATAAACCAAGAAAAACCTCCTGCCTCTGGCTCAAGTAGAAATGTAAATGGAAGAATTACAAGGATATTTAGAAAAAGATAGATCTCGGCAACAACACTTCCTATATCCGTTTCTTTTTCAGGAGTATATTTATGCGTTTGCTCATGATCATGGTTTAAATGATTCAATTTTTTACGAACCCGTGGAAATTATTGGTTATGACAATAAA